AATTATTAAAAAAATGGATACATAAAATAAATACCAAAAAAGATATGAGGAGATTCGACCCCCTCCTATATACTTGATACCCTCCCCTAAAAAAAAACTTGTAACACCAAAACTATTAGGAATTCCATCAATTATTCGTCTATCAAAAAAAGAAACTAATTCAGCCAAACCTCTTATACCTTTAATGAAAAATCTTGTGTAAAAAGCATCTATATAACCACGCTTTTCAGACCAATTATATATTATATTTATTATTTTGTCCCCAAAAATTCTCTCCGGACCTCGTTTATCAAATGAATTAATTAAGTGCAAATTTTTTAATGATGAATAGATGGGTTTATAAAAAAAGAAGGCTATAAATATTCCCAAATAAGCTATACTAACGGAAAAAGTTGCATTTATCACAAATTCATACCAGTCCACAGAATTTTCTGAATTTGAATGTAAAAGATTTATAGATGGATTTAACCACCTAGTTAATATATCCAACTCTATTCCTTCTTGATTGAATGGAATTCCTATGAATCCAATAAATAAAGTAAACAGAATCAATACAATAAGAGGAAATAACATAGTATTATCCGATTCATGAGGATATAAGGAAATATTTTTATTATCAAAATTAATAATAGTAATAAAAGGTCGTATCATTTTTCTTAAATTTCTATCAATTTGATAAAATTTTTTCGAAAAAAAAGAAGTCTTTTCTTTATTATTCATTATTAATAAAGTTAATAACGAAAACTTTTGATTAATACTTTTAAATCCTTCTTGCCCCCATAAAGATATTGAATAAAATGAACTCCCTTTTTTGCCACTGTAATTTTTGAAAAAAAGATTGAAATTCCCTTCGAACGTAAGTAAATAAATTCTAAACATATAAAATGCGGTTAATCCGGCTGTGAAATAAGCTATTATTGCGAAAATTGGTGAATATAGCCAACTATCACTAAGAATTTCATCTTTGGACCAAAAACAAGCAAGAGGTGGAATACCGCAAAGAGAAAGTGTACCTATTAAAAAAGCCATTTTTGTAATTGGCACATGTTTTGTTAACCCGCCCATAAGAACCATATTCTGACTTTTATCCGGAGAATATCCAACAATGGTTTCCATTGAATGAATAATGGATCCAGATCCTAAAAACAATAATGCTTTTGAGTAAGCATGAGTAATCAAATGAAATAAAGCAGCTCGATAAGAACCCATACCTAGAGCCAACATCATATAACCCAATTGAGACATTGTAGAATAAGCTAAACTTCTCTTAATGTCTTTTTGAGCAAGAGCTAAAGTCGCTCCTAAAAAGACGGTTATTATACCTATAAAAGATATTCCATACATTATGTAAGGTATAACTATGAAAAGAGGAAGTAGTCGAGCAACAAGAAAAATACCCGCTGCTACCATGGTAGCGGCATGTATGAGAGCGGAAATAGGGGTAGGTCCCTCCATAGCATCGGGTAACCATACATGAAGGGGAAATTGCGCGGATTTAGCAACTGCACCAGCAAATAGTAAGAAAGCACATAAACTACAAAATACGAGATTGACCTCATTATTATTAATTAAGTTATTGAATATTTCAAATAAATCCCGAAATTCGAAAGTACCTGTTATCCAATAAAGACCTAAAATTCCTAATAATAAGCCAAAATCTCCTACACGATTAGTCACAAATGCTTTTTGACAAGCATTTGCAGCAATAGGACGTGTGAACCAAAAACCTATTAATAGATAAGAACACATTCCAACTAATTCCCAAAAAATATAAATTTGTATCAAATTTGAACTAGTAACTAAACCCAACATAGAAGTATTAAAAAAGCTCATATATGTGAAAAATCTCAAATATCCCTCATCATGAGACATATAATTATCACTATAAATAAGAACCAAAATTGCAACAGTAGTGATTAACATTGACATAATAGAAGTAAGCGGATCGAGCAAGTAGCCAAATTCTAAAGAGAAGTCATTATTAATGGTCCACGACCATACATATTGATAAATAGAATTATTATTTATTTGCTGGATCGACAACTTCATTGAAAAAATCATAACTATACTTAACAATGAAATACCAGAAAAAGCCAATATACGCCGAAGATTTTTTGTTGCTATCGGACAAAAGAAAAGTCCAGCCCCTATTAACAAAGGAACTAGAAGTGGAAGTAAGGGTATGATCCATGCATATTGGTATATATGTTCCATAATAGAATAGATAAATTTTATATTTAATTCTTTTATATTGAATTATTTTATATTTAATTATATAGTAATTTTTGTGTTTACAATTCAAAAGATCTTTCCTCTTTTGAAAGAAATCAATAAAAAAATAAAGATATATAATAATTTATATAACAAATAATCTCGAAAATGTTTAATATTACATTTTCTAATCTGTATCAAATAGTACTATTTCTATTGAATATTTTGTTTTATATTGAAATCATCAATGGTCAAATAAAAAAATTGTTAGTTTTAGTGAAAGTAAATAGTTAAGTTTTAAGTATTAAGTAAATGGAAAATATTGAAGCCTATGAAATAGTATGAATATAGGAAGATAAAAAAATTCCATTTTCAATTCTATTTAAGTTATTTAGAATACATATTAAAAATAAAGGAAAAAATTAGATTAAAAATCTAATAAACTCAATAATAAAAAAAAATTCGATATATTTTCAAAAAAGAATTTAAGGTTTTCAATTACGATCTAATTAAGGGTTTTTCTTAAAGTTTTCAATGTGATTTATTACGTACATGTAATGTAAATGAAATGTAACGAACACAACAAAAATAAATAGGAATATATTTACTTTATGAATATTCTTATAGAATAAACTATTTTAGTTTTGTATTTCTCCGAAGAGATATATAAAATCTATTTCTAGTTTCTAGTTATATTATGCTTTTCGATTTTCCAAAATTTAAAAGGTATCGTCTAGAATCTAAATACATAAATAATAAATAGAAAACAAATATTCGTTTGAACAGTAGATGTCTTTCACATCCAAATATAACACTGAGTAATCAATTAAATTTGAAATGGCAGTTCCAAAAAAACGTACTTCGATTTATAAAAAACGTATTCGTAAAAATCTTTGGAAAAAAAGGGGATATTCGGCGGCGTTAAAAGCATTTTCATTAGCAAAATCGCTTTCTACTGGGAATTCAAAAAGTTTTTTTGTAAGAAAAATAAGTAATCAATCCTTGGAATAATGGAAATCGACCTGACTCAAAGAAACAATGTTATAACAAATTATAAATAATAAATAATTTTAGAATCAAAAATATATAAATAAAATGATTTAAATAGGTTTGCATTTACTAATTAATTTAATGTTAATATTTCAAATTATATAAAATTGTAACTTTTTTGTCTTATAATAGGGAGAATAACAACTCTTATGCCAACCCTAAAATAGTACTTTTTGTTTGAAAAATGATCTATATAGAAAATATTTTATCACCATTTAAGTATATTTTATCATTTCGAAGATGGGGAAAAAATCCCCATCAACCCATTTATTCTAATGTGATAGAATAAATAAAGTTTTTTTCTATCTATAGAAATTGTATATATTGAAATAATCTATGTATTTTTTTTCTTTGCTCTTATTTTTTAAAATCTGATCAAAAATTTCTTTCTCATTACCCCCAAAAACGAAAATTGAAGTTATTGTTATATTCTAACTATTAGATATTAAAAATATAAAACATTTCAATTTAGGTTTGCAAATGCTTTTTTTTATTGATCAATTGAAAGAAATGGTTCAAAAAATGAAATATTGTATTGAATTAATCTCGACGATTAACTAAAAAAGAGCTATTATAATTTCAAACAAGCCGCTATGGTGAAATTGGTAGACACGCTGCTCTTAGGAAGCAGTGCGAGAGCATCTCGGTTCGAATCCGAGTGGCGGCATGGCATCTTACAAATTATAAAAAAAAATAGCACTATTAATAACTAATGAAAATGAAGTTTTTTAATTTTATATTATGATTTTTTCTACTTTAGAGCATATTTTAACTCATATTTCCTTTTCAATGGTTTCCGTTGTAATTACACTCCATTTGATAACTTTATTAGCCAATGAAATAGTAGGACTGTATAATTCATTAGAAAAGGGCATGATAGTTACTTTTTTCTGTATAACAGGATTATTAGTTACTCGTTGGGTTTATTGGAAGCATTTACCTTTAAGTAATTTATATGAATCATTAATCTTCCTTTCCTGGAGTTTCTACTTTATTCATCTGATTCCATATTTTTTTAAAAAAGAGAAAAATTCTTTAAGTGCAATAACTGCGCCAAGTGCTATTTTTACCCAAGGATTTGCTACGTCGGGCCTCTTAACTGAAATGCATCAACCCGCAATATTAGTACCCGCTCTCCAATCTCAATGGTTAATGATGCATGTAAGTATGATGGTATTCGGTTATGCAGCTCTTTTATGTGGGTCATTATTATCAGTAACACTTCTAATTATTACATTTCAAAAAGATATAATAAGGATTGTTGATAAACGAAGACATTTATTAAATGAGTCATTTTTTTTCGGTGAGATTCAATCCATAAATGAAAAAAAAAGCAATATTGTCCAAAATACTTTGCCCTTTTATGTTAGAAATTATTACAGATCTCAGTTGATTGAACAACTGAATCATTGGAGTTATCGTGTTATTAGTCTAGGATTTATCTTTTTAACCATAGGTATTCTTTCAGGAGCAGTATGGGCCAACGAGGCATGGGGATCATATTGGAATTGGGACCCGAAGGAAACTTGGGCATTTATTACTTGGACCGTATTTGCAATTTATTTACATATTCGAACAAATAAAAATTTCCGGAGTGTAAGTTCTGCAATTGTAGCTTGTATAGGTTTTCTTATAATTTGGATATGCTATTTTGGGGTCAATCTATTAGGAATAGGGTTACATAGTTATGGTTCATTTACATTAATGCTTAATTAAATGAAAGAAAAGACCTTATGAATACAAATATAGAACAAGGCTTCTTATAAACATTTGTGAGAATCATGATTCAAATGATTCTCACAAATGTCAAACATGCCAGATTCGAATTTAGATTCTATTCTGTTTTCTTTTTTCTTACGTAAGGAAGATTTTTTTTCATTTCATTAAATGAAAGGAAATCTATCTATAAAAAAAATTGGATAAAATAGCCTCGACTTTTTCACCTGATAGTGAGAGAACGAAATCCGGGTAAATTCCAATACCTATTACTGGTAGAAAGATAGAAGTCGAAACAAACAATTCTCGTGGCCCAGAATCAAAAAAATAAGTGTTTGTACTGTTAAATAATTTATATCCATAAAACATTTGACGTAACATAGATAATGAATAAATAGGAGTTAATATCATTCCAATTGCCATTCCAAAAGTAATTAGTATTTTTGGTATTAAAAGATATTTTTGGCTGGTAATTATTCCAAAAAATACTATTAATTCGGCAATGAAACCACTCATGCCCGGTAGTGCAAGGGATGCCATTGAAAAACTACTGAAGAGTGTGAATATTTTTGGCATTGGAATCGCTATTCCGCCCATTTCATCGAGATAAACAAGACGTATTCTATCATAACTAGTCCCCGCTAAGAAAAAAAGTGCAGCACCAATAAATCCATGAGAAATTATTTGTAAAATGGCCCCGTTAAGCCCTGTATCAGTTATAGAACTAATTCCTATAATTATGAAACCCATGTGAGATACAGAGGAATAGGCTATTCTTTTTTTTAAATTACGTTGCCCGGGAGATGTTGAAGCTGCATAGATTATTTGTATTGTACCTATTATCATCAAACAAGGCGAAAATATAGAATGAGCATGAGGTAATAATTCCATATTGATTCTAACCAATCCATACGCTCCCATTTTTAATAAGATTCCGGCTAGAAGCATACAAGTACTATAATGGGCTTCTCCGTGGGTATCTGGTAACCATGTATGTAAAGGTATAATCGGTAATTTGACAGCAAAAGCAATAAAAAATCCAATATAGAATATTATTTCTAATGCCACAGGATACGATTGATTAACTAGTATTTCCAAATTTAATGTTGGTTCGTTCGAACCGTATAAACCAATACCTAGAACTCCCAGTAATAGAAAAATGGAACCCCCTGCAGTATACAAAATAAATTTAGTAGCCGAGTAGAGACGTTTTTTTCCCCCCCACATGGCTAAAAGTAGATAAACAGGAATTAATTCTAATTCCCACATTATGAAAAACAGTAAAAGGTCTCGGGACGAAAATGATCCTATTTGACCACTGTACATTGCTAACATTAGGAAATGAAATAATCGAGAATCCCGAGTAACTGGCCAGGCCGCTAGAATAGCTAAAGTAGTGATAAATCCTGTCAGTAAAATAGGTCCTATCGAAAGTCCATCGACTCCTAATCTCCAATGGAAATCAAAAAAGTCGATCCATTTATAATCTTCTGCCAGTTGGATTAATGGATCGTCCGGTTGGAAATGATAACAAAATGCATAAGTCGTTAGAAGTAGCTCTAAAACAGCTATGCATATAGTATACCATCTAATAACCTTATTTCCTCTATGAGGAAATAAGAAAATTAAAGAACCCGCAAATATAGGTAAAACTACAATTGTTGTTAACCAGGGAAAAAAATTCGTAGTAAAGACAAGATACACTTGGGCCAAAAAAACCCGTACCAAAAAGAAATTAATTTCTTTATTGGGTACGGGTTTTTGTCGGTAAAAAAAATCCAAATAGAATAAATAAATGGATTAAAATGGAATTTTTTGAAACGTATCAATCAATAAGCTAGACCCATACTGCGAGTTGTTTCATGCCATAAATAAACTCGAACGCTTAAAAAATCCGTTGGACAGGCAGATTCACATCTCTTACAACCAACACAATCCTCTGTTCTTGGAGCAGAAGCTATTTGTTTAGCCTTACATCCATCCCAAGGTATCATTTCTAATACATCTGTGGGACAAGCTCGAACACATTGAGTACATCCTATACATGTATCATAAATCTTAACTGAATGTGACATTGGATCTATAATTTCGATTTTTTAACTTCATTAATTTTCGATCTAGTTCTAGTTAAAGTAAATGAAATAAATATAATATTAAAATACCAGACGAATCAATGATTTCCCAGAATTTTTTAAATCAATCTACTTCTGGATTGGATCAGCAACTTATTAAAATATTCGAAAATAAATAGAAAATGTAGAAATAGAAAAGAGGTCCAAAATACTTTGATTTATCAATTTTTTACATTTTTGAAAGTAGATCTTAAGGTGCGATATCTAGTAATGTTTTTGAATTGATGAATATTCAAATTTGAATTTATAGAATAGAATTTTCTAAAAAAATAATAAAATAAAAAAAAAACACTATACTATTTATTTAATAAATTTGATTGATTAATACGAGTTGATTTTCTGTTACGATAAATTGAAGAAACAATAGCCAGTCCAATAGCTGCTTCAGCGGCTGCAATAGCTATAACAAAAATTGAGAAAATGTTTCCCTTTAATTGGCGACTATCAAAAAAATCAGAAAATGTTACAAAATTTAGATTAACGGCATTCAATATAAGTTCAAGACACATAAGAGCCCTAACCAAATTTCGACTCGTGACTAATCCATAAATACCGATCGAGAATAAAAAAGCACTCAAAACAAGTACATGTTCGAGTATCATTGATCAACTCCTTATCAATCTCTATTCATTTCAATATGACCAATAATTAAACCAATGTGATTGACTAGAATAGAAAACAAGTTAAAATGGAACAAATTAAAAACAAAAAATAGGCTAATAATAAATTGAACTAAAAGTTTATAAATAAATTCGATATAGAATTGAATGAAAACCAATATGATAAAATAGAATTTTTTTTGATTACTAGTTTTAAAAATAAAATGAATTATTATTATTGACGAGCCACGGCAATTGCACCTATTAAAGCAACTAAAAGAATTATTGAAATGAGTTCAAATGGAAGAAAAAAATCCGTTGATAAATGAATTCCAATTTGTTGACTAGCAGTTATCAAATCTTGTTCTAAAATCTGATTTGATTTTGTAGTCCAAATAATCCCATACCAGGACGTATTTAGAATAGTAATAATTAAAGACACAAAAACACTTGTACAAACCAATGAAGTAATCCCGTCCCCAACAGTCCACAGATGAAAGTTTTTGTCATATTCCGGACCATTCATGAACATTACAGAAAAAAGTATTAATACATTTATAGCTCCCACATAAATAAGGAGTTGTGCAGAAGCTACAAAATGAGAGTTTGCTAGAATATAGAATAAAGATATACAAACAAGAACCAATCCCAGCGAAAATGCAGAAAAAATTGTATTAGTAAATAAGACTACTCCCAGACTACCTAATATAAGACCCAACCCCAGAAAGACTAAAAGAAAATCATGTATTGGTCCAGGTACATCCATTATATGTAAAATAAGAGATAAAAAATCGGAATGTTTCATGATCGTATTGACTTGAACAGGAAAAAGGAAGTTTATGCGTTCCTAATTGGTAAATCCTAATGCGTATGACTTGAGGTGAGTAAAGTAAAGGTATTGGACCCGTTCGTTGCATTTTTTTGATCTGAAAGAGTAGTTCCCAACTCAAACTATTTAAAATGATTAGAGTTACAGGAAACATATTTTAAATACAATTGTGATTTTCACCATAATATTGAATAATCATAATTTTTAGTTATTAAATAAAAAAAAGTACCTTAATAATTAGGAATTCTTCTTCAATCTCGGTATTTTTCTTTTTGTTGAGACGAACTCAAAATTGGTCGAATTGTGTAATCATCAGTTATTGGTATTGGTAAACGACCAAGAGCTATTTGATTATAATTTAATTCGTGCCGATCATAAGTGGAAAGCTCATATTCTTCAGTCATTGATAAACAATTTGTTGGACAATACTCAACACAATTACCACAAAATATACAAATTCCGAAATCAATGCTGTAATTAAGCAACCGTTTCTTTCGAATATCTGTTTCCAATTTCCAATCAACAACGGGTAAATTTATAGGACATGCACGAACACATACTTCACAAGCAATGCATTTATCAAATTCAAAGTGAATTCGACCACGAAACCGTTCTGATGTGATCAACTTTTCATAAGGATATTGAATAGTTACGGGTAAACGGTTAGCGTGGGATAGCGTAATCATAAAACCTTGACCGATGTACCTTGCCGCGCGTATTGTTTGTTGACCATAATTGATGAACCCAGTTAACATAGGGAACATATAATAAATATCAATAAAAAAAATAAGATTTTATTTCTTTCTCTTGTTTGTGACAAATTGTGAATTCAATTAGAGTGAATATCAAATATTCTTTTTTTAGAATTTATAATGAAAGGAGTTGGGAAGAAGTTGTTAATAATAGATTACCTAAAGAAATAGGTAAAAGAAATTTCCATCCAAGATTTAATAATTGATCCATTCTTAGTCTAGGTAAAGTCCACCTTGTTGCGATAGAAATGAACAAGAACAAAAAAGTTTTAGCTAATGTAATGAAAATACCAATTGTTGTTCCAAGTACTGCATCTACTTTATTTATACTTATTTCAAAAAAGTCAGTGATGAATGTGTATGGAATAGAAAGATTCCAACCACCCAAGTAAAGAACGGTTACAAATAGTGCAGAGATTAGTAGATTTAGATAAGACGCAACATAAAATAAACCAAATTTAATACCCGAATATTCCGTTTGATAACCTGCTACTAATTCTTCTTCCGCTTCTGGTAAATCAAAAGGTAATCTCTCACATTCAGCTAGAGAAGAAATTATAAAAACAATAAACCCTATAGGTTGCCGCCACAAATTCCATCCCCAAAAACCATATTTTGACTGCGCCTCAACTATATCAACTGTACTTGAACTGTTAGATAATCATAGTCGATAAGAAAATCACTCTTGTCATCGCTATTACAGAACCGTACATGAGATTTTCACCTCATACGGCTCCTCAAGAGTCATAAATAAATCTAAGGACTGATTGATATTCTTACAACCTTACTATGTTTATAGAACAAATAAATTGAAAATCAATCGAAAAATCCTGAATTAGACCAATGAAATTCTGTCTGCTATATATACTATAAAAAGTGCTTTGGAATTGATCTTATCTTCTACTTTTTTTTTCCATTTTTTTTTTATTGAGTAATAACTTAATTCTTGAATAAAATAATTTCCATTTCTATAATTTCTATATTTAGTATTATCTTTTTTTCTCCCTCTTGTTTCTTTCTATTTAGAATTTTTTTAATTTTAAAAAGTAAAGGATTACTTCGTTCCTGATAGTTATTCACTTAATCGGTGGGTAGGAGCATACTCTGGATCGGAATTTGTGGGAGTACTACTTGATCATTTCTACCAATTTAAAGCCTCAAATTAGTATTTCTTTTATGTAAAAAAAATCTCTTCAGATAACTTACATAATCTCTATTACAAATCCTTTGTGTACTTTGGTGTTCCTAATCATCCACTCTTTTTTGTTCAACTTCTATGGTAATACATATAAAAAAAATAGTAAAAACTCCCATAGAATTGTTCTTTTCAACCCGCTTCAAATCATGATAACTAATTAATCAATCTTTGGGGAAACAATCTTACTTGTTTATATGTATTTTTGTTTAACCTTTGTACATAGGCAATGAGATTCGACTTTTTACTACAAATTTAAAAATTGTTTTATTTCACTCATATAACTATCTGGTTTAGTTTATCAATTCGATCAGTGAATAAAAAAATAAGATACTGTTTAATAGATTTCATTTTTATTCTTAGAAAACGAAAGAAATAAGCGAACCCATGTCTCAACGAGTCACACGTAGAGATATTGATAACACACATAGAGTTAATGGTATTTCATAACTAATGGATTGAGCAGCTGCCCGTAGACCACCTAAAAAGGAATATTTATTATTTGAACCATACCCTGACATAAGAAGTCCGATGGGAGCTATACTTGAAATTGCGATCCATAAAAAAATACCAATATTGAGATCGGCTAAAACAACACTAGAACCAAAAGGAATTACTGAATAACTTAGTAAAATTGATATTACTGCTAGAGAAGGTCCGATACTAAATAAATATGCATCTCCTCTAGATGGAACAAGGTTCTCTTTAAAAAGTAATTTTGTTCCATCCGCTAGAGCTTGAAGAATTCCCAAAGGGCCGGCATATTCAGGTCCAATACGTTGTTGTATACCTGCAGATATTTCTCTTTCTAACCACACAATTACTAGTACACCTATTGTAATTCCCACTACGAGAATCAAAATAGGGAAAAGCAAAAATATAGTACCATAAAACTCTTTTAAGGATTCCAATTTGGAAAAAGAATTGATAGTTTGTATCTTTGTTGTATCAATTATCATTTCAACGATCAACTTCTCCCATAATGATATCTATACTACCTAGTATCGTCATAATATCAGCCAATTTCATTTTTTTAACTAACTGGGGAAGAATTTGCAAATTGATAAAGCCTGGCGGACGAATTTTCCATCTCCAAGGAAAAACACTCTGATCTCCTATCAAAAATATTCCTAATTCTCCCTTTGGAGCTTCGACTCTTACATAAAGTTCTTGTTTCGACAATTCAAAAGCAGGAGATGGTTTTTTACTAATGAATCTATACTCAAAATCATTCCATTCAGTAGATTTGATTCTATTAAAGCGTCGGATTTCTAAATTCTCATAGGGACCTCCTGGAATTCCTTCTAAAGCTTGTTGAATTATTTTTACAGATTCTGCCATTTCACCAATTCGTATTAAATAACGAGCTAATGAATCTCCTTCTTTTTGCCATTGGACTTCCCAATCAAATTCGTCGTAACACTCATAATGATCAACTTTGCGAAGATCCCATTGTATTCCGGAAGCTCGTAGCATTGGTCCTGATAAACCCCAATTTATTGCCTCTTCTCCACCAATAATGCCCACGTTCTCAACTCGTTCTAAAAAAATAGGATTTCGTGTAATAAGTTTTTGGTATTCAGCAAGCGCTATTAAAAAATAATCACAAAAATCTAAACATTTATCTATCCATCCATAAGGTAGATCCGCAGCTACCCCTCCAATACGAAAATAATTATGCATCATTCTCATACCGGTGGCAGCTTCGAATAAATCATATATCAATTCTCTTTCTCTGAAAATATAGAAAAACGGGGTCTGCGCCCCAATATCTGCCATAAAAGGTCCGAGCCATAATAAATGAGAAGCTATACGACTTAACTCCAACATAATTACTCTGATATAGCTAGCTCTTTTCGGTACTTGAATATTTCCCAAATGTTCTGGTCCATTTACAGTTATTGCTTCTGTGAACATAGTAGCTAAATAATCCCAACGTGTTACATAAGGAAGATATTGTATAATTGTTCGGTTTTCTGCAATTTTTTCCATACTTCGGTGTAAATAACCCACTATTGGTTCACAGTCAATAACATCTTCACCATCTAAAGTAACGATGAGTCGGAGAACGCCATGCATTGATGGATGGTGAGGGCCCATATTGACTATCATGAGGTCTTTTCTGGTAATTGGTACAGTCATAGGTTTTTCCCCGATTCATTCTTTCACGAATTCATTTTTCCATGAATTGCTTAAAACAAAAAGAAGTTCATCAAAATTCAAGATCTAATAAATCAAATAATTCAAAACAGCTCTTTAAATTAACGTGTTTTTAGTTCTCGAATGTTCAATTGATTGATTAATTCTTTATAACGTACTTCATCTTTATTTGACAAATAAGCTAACAGTCGTTGACGTTTTCCCAAAATTTTTCGTAAACCTCTCTGAGATGAATAATCCTTTTTGTGCAATTCCAAATGGGAAGTAAGCCTTCGTATCTTATTGGTAAAACATACTACTTGAAATTCAACCGATCCTCTGTTTTCCTCTTTTTTTTCATTTGAAGTAACAGATATGAATGAATTTTTTTTCATAAATTCTTAACCTTCCTTAACTTTAACTTTTTTATTTTTACAAAATATGGAGTTTTACTGATCAGTAATAATAATGCCAACTATTTTAATTTGGTATTCATAATACTTTGTTGATACATTTTATCAAAGAAACTTATATAAATAAAATGATGTTGATTCATTTCTGGATTCAATTGATACTTCATCGAATTAGTATCATGTATCCAAATTCAATGCATGACAAAGTGTGTGTTCATTTATTTATCTACCAAATAGAATAGGGAATAGGAATCTATATTCTAAGACAAATGTATCATAAATTAATTTTAAATTGTGGATACATGTGTATTCGTAATATACTAAAACGACTTCCGTTAGTAGTATCAAACCAATAACGATTCATACAAGCTAAATCTTCTAATCGATAATTGGGCCAAAGAAAGAATTTCAATTTTCGAAGTGTATTTTTCTCTTGATCAAGATCTTTGTTTTCATCAAAAAATTGACTACAGTTTTTTGCCCAATTTACCGGTAGGTTTGTATTCACACTATTATTCTTTGAATTCCAAGAAATTAGAATTCTTAATTCTCTACGACGCCTAGGCGATAAAATATTTTCAGGAGCAAGCAAATCCAAATTGTTTTTCTTTATTTCACCAAAATTTTTGTTATGAACACTTTCACTGTATCGTTTTTGATTATTTTGGTATTTACTCTTATGAACCAATGAAATACCTATGGTTTGATACATAATAAATTGTCCATCCCCTTTTACAGACAGACGAATCGGTTCAATAATTAATATTCCACTTTTTATTAATTCTGTACAAAGGAAATCCTCCTTAGTTGGTATTATATCCAGATTCATCTCCTTTCTTTCTATAGAGGAAAAAGTTATTTCTATTGGATTTATCAACCTAAGTAGGAGACAATATACTTTGATATTATTGATCAGTTTTTGATCCAAAACTTGCCCCCATCTCGCTTGAAAAAGAAAAAATCTTTTACATAAGAGATCAATTTCTGTTTCTATACCACTCTTGGATTGTTTTTTCTTTTTAGGTTTTTTAATATCTGATCTTATATAACCGTCTTTAATATTTTTTTGTCCATTTGAGAGAACAGATTCAGAATTTTCTTGGACATCTGATCCAAGATTTTCTTTACTTATAAGTTCATTTTCGTCTTTATTCTGATTCTCTAATTCAAAAGATTTTTTTTCATTTGATGGTATAAAAGTTTTTTTCTTTCTATTAATATTTTTATTTTTACTAAAATTTTCACTTACATTAGAATTTGAAAAAAGAAAATTAATTGGTATAATCCACGGTTTCATTTTATATGCATTATAAAATAAGAAAAATTCGGAGAAAAACCAAAATTCCAGATTTGACGTAGGACGATTTAATATTTCTTCATTCATTCCCATCCAATCAAAAATTTTTTTTTTTTTATGGGATCGGTTGATTTCTTGATAAATTTGGGGATAACGAAGATCTTTCTTATCAATTTTATCAACAATTTGAGAATTCATAGGTTCAGTTTTAGTATTTTCATTCCTGCCAATACTGATATTGACCCAGTCCTCAATATCAACTTTCTTTTTAAGACAAAAATGGAGAATTTTCAAATCCAAATATTTTCTATCGACATTTTTCTCGATATCTATAATATTTTTTATTCCTAAATAAGTAGTGATAGGGATATTCCACCACATGTCAATGAATTTTTCTTGATTTATGATGGAATTATAAGTATAAGAAAATTCTTGTTTCTTATTTACTTGAAATGGTCTCACATAACTAAATCTATATAAGTCGTTCTTATTTTCATAAGAAACAAATTTATATGATAAAAGATCATATCTATAGGTCTTTTTAAAATTGGATTTTTGATAGGGTAATAACAATAAAGGATTTTCCAAATTCTTTGTATTTTCAATCTCAGAATGTTTAGTTACTGTATTTCGCCATTTTTGTGGTACTAATTGAGCCCATTTTATTTGGGATAAGTTGTATTGATAATTACTTTTCAATTTTAACCAGTTTTTCCATTGGTTCATTTCAGAATTCGGAAGTTTTTTAGTCTTTACTTCGAAATGATTTATTCCTTGTGTTCCAAAATAATCTTTTATTTCATTTTTAATAAATAAAGATATTCCACGATACTTAAGGAGAGATCTTACCTTATCTAAGTCAAAATTTTTGGCTTGGGATAATTTGTAAAATACGTAAGCTTGTGACAAAAAAGAAAAATCAGAAAGAATTTTTGAATTTTTATTAATATTACTAAAAAAAACCAAAAATTCGTTTTTTATAGTCGAACTAAACGTGATTTTTTTTTTCTTTATTTTATGAACTCTTTCATGATTTCTTTTATTAGTGTAACTGTATTTATCAATTAAATTTTTTGTTGATTCAATAAAAAGTTGTGTATTAATTCGGGAAATATTAATGATATATAGAAATATATCTACGTATATCTTTTCTCTAAAAAATTTTACAATATAATTTGATTTACGGATTAATCGAGCATTTCTTCTTTTTACTATTTGAACAATATTTTTAGTCGATTCGAATTTTTTAGTACCATAAATAGGACTAATATTTATTTTTCTATTGTCTTTTGAAATTTTTTCTATTTTATTTTGGATTGTCTTTGTTCTATTAACCAAATCTTTCATTTTTTTTTCTGTCACGGAAGAAGTTGTCCAATTCTGGGATTGGGTTTGAATGGATGATTCATGAATCATGTGATTATCAATTATCCAATCTTTTTCTTTTTTGCTTTCACTAGATTCTTCTCTCAATACTAGAATTGGATTTACGGTTAACGTGTTTTTTATTTTTTTTTTTAAAAATATAAGAATTTCAATAATCCTATTTTTTCTTTCAGTTGTGGACTTTTTGTTCAATTTTCGAATTTTTTTGTCGAATTGTTTAAAAATAGGTTTAAAAAAAGAAGGGCGTTTTCGGGAAGGACCAAAAAGAAGGTCAGTTTCCGTTCCCAAAATTGTTAAAAAACAAAAATCATCTGTTTGATTTTGTTCTTTTTTTTTTATTGCATCTCTATGAGAAGACCGGATCGTAGATTTGTGCCAAGGTTTTAGAGAGAAAGGAAATAGTATTTTTATCTGAATACCGTCGATTAGCCAGTCTTTGGGAAATTCGGTTTCTGATAATTGAACCCCGTTATAGGTACATTTAATATGCAGTTCTTTATTCCAATCGGAGAAATCTTCAGACCACTCAGGAAGTTGGAATAATAAAAGACGGCCAACATTTTTTCCTATTATCAATAAAGGCAATACAATATATTTTCTAAGAATTGACTGAATTATTAACATCAAACCCCTTATTACTTGAGCAAATGGAATAGTATCCCAGGCTTCGGCTATTTGTATTCGCTTATTGTCTTGTTTTTGTTTTTCGTTTTTTTTTGACTCTTTACTTTGTTGATTATCTTTTTTTAATTCTTCCTCTTTATAATCAGACATTTCAAATTCGGGGTTTTTCCAACTAAAAATTTTCAAAATTCGTTTAATTAATCTATCAAAATTCACAGAAAGAAAAGAATTTTTTTTGATTCTGTCTAAAAAAAGGGGGGAATGTGGATTTACTTGAAACAAATTCCAAATAACAATTTTACGTCTTTGAGCACGCATGGAACCTTTTATTATATTTCTACCAAAATCGGGTTGTTGTGCATATCGTATCAAAGACACTTCGTTTGTGTTTTGAGTTCCATCCGTGCTATTAGGAGAAGGATTTTCGGTATTTTCTTCTTTATTCGTATAAATCACTACATCTTTAAATTTCCTTGTCCAAATTTCATGATCTAGTGTCATGTCTTTTTCTATTGTTCTTTCACCTTGTTCTAATTCGGTAATTAATTTGTATGACCAATGAGGAACTTTTTTACTTAATTCGTTTATTTTTTTTGGAATTGTTTGAGTAAGGGCAGCCGAGATCATTGTATCAATTAAAAATTTGAAAAAAATTTCTTGATCCTTTGAACTAACTTGTTCTTGTTCTGAAAGTAAAGAAAATTTGTTTTGATTCAATGACCATTCCCCATCAAATTTACTCCTTAAAGTAAATAACTGCTGCAGTTTTTGCGATAATATGTATTTTTTATTTTCAAATTCTTGCTCATTATAATCATTACGCAAAACACTATGAATTTTATTTAGAAAAAATACATCTATGAAATTATTTACTGTAGTTTCATTTATAAAGGATGAAAATTTTTTTTTTATTATACCACGATAGGATCCATTTAATAAAGGATCATGTTCTTTTTGCAAATACTCTGTTTTAGTTTTATCATTGCATAATCGAGTTTTTTTATCGAGTCCATCTATAGAAACTATTTCTTTTTCTAGAACTCGAATTCTATTATTTAATTCATTGCTTAAGCTGTTTCTTTTTTGTTCATTCGTATAAATCCAATAATTGTATAGTTCATCATCATATAAGAATTTTTCTGTTGTAGCCAAAGAAA